GTGGGGAGACACCCCCCTAGGGGTAAAATAGCCAATTTTTTAACATTTTATTAAGAGAAATAAGCACAAAAATTTAGATGTAAGCTCTGTCGGGTGAGAAAAWTTTTTTAGATAAATTAAAAAAATTCATTCTATTTTAACTAATAAAAAATTAAAAATACACCAAATTTTGCAAGTGCAATCTCGTCGGAGCAACATTAAATTGCCTCCAAAAAAATAAACTATAATAATAAAAAAAAAAAAAAAAATAAGATAGGTTATAAAAACCGTTGAGTTGTGGTCTCAGAAATACTTTTGTTCTAATTCATGAATATAAAATCTATTAGTATATATAGTCCACGTTTATTAATAATAATATCTGGTMTTATTTTTTTTATTTCTATATGATTAATATATACAAATAAAATAATTATTATAGAATGAGAATTAATTTCTATATTTTTATCTTCACTTAATATCACTATTATTCTTGATATTAAAGGAACATTATTTTCATCAGTAGTTTTATTTATTTCAAGTAATGTAATAATATTTTCTACTTTATATATAAAAGAAGATAAATTTATTGATCGATTTACTATTTTAGTTTTATTATTTGTATTATCAATAAACTTATTAATTTATATTCCTAATTTAATTATTTTACTTTTAGGTTGAGATGGATTAGGTATTATTTCTTTTATTTTAGTAATCTATTATCAAAATGCTAAATCTTTAGCAGCAGGAGTAATTACAATTATAACTAATCGAATTGGAGATGTAATAATTTTATTATCTATTGCTTTAACTTTAAATCAAGGTCATTGAAATATTATAAGTATATGATTAAATAATGATATTATATCAATTCAAGCATGTATAATTATATTAGCTGCTATAACTAAAAGAGCTCAAATACCTTTTAGCAGTTGATTACCAGCAGCTATAGCTGCCCCAACACCTGTATCTGCTTTAGTTCATTCATCTACTTTAGTAACAGCTGGAATTTTTTTATTGATTCGATTTTATCCATTTCTAAATAATTTAAGTTGATTTAATTATACTTTATTATATATTTCTATAATAACTATAACAATAGCAGGATTAGCAGCTACTATTGAGTCAGATATAAAAAAAATTATTGCTTTATCTACTTTAAGACAATTAGGTTTAATAATATGTTCTCTTGGACTTAATTTACCTTTATTAGCTTATTTTCATATAGTAGTCCATGCAATATTTAAAGCTTTATTATTTATTTGTGCTGGAACTTTAATTAATAGACATATACATAGTCAAGATTTACGATGAATAGGTAATTTAGTAAATCAGATGCCTATAACTTCCTCATGTATTATAATTGCTAATTTAGCTATATGCGGATTTCCATTTCTTGCTGCATTTTATACTAAGGATATAATTATTGAGTTATCTATATTTAATATAAATAGTATATTAACTATAATTTTACTATATCTTTCTCTAGGAATTACTTCATTCTATAGTGTTCGCTTTAGTATATATGTATTATGATCACCAATAAATAGAACCCCATATTATTTACTAAATGAACCAGAATCTGTAAATATACCAATATTTTTATTAAGTATTTCATCTATTATATCAGGTATACTTTTATGATGATGATATCCATTTATCGATGAGTTTATAAATTTTAACCCTGATATTATAAGATTACCCATTATAATAATTACTATAGGTTTTATTTTAGCATGATTTTGAAGTTATTGAAATAAAAATTTAATTTATTCCATACAAAATTTTATATATTATATATGATACTTAACTCCATTAACAACTCAATATGCTATAGGATTATATATAGTTACATCTAAATTTTACTTAGAATTAATTGATCAAGCTTGATTAGAATTTATAGGTGGATTAGGTATAAATAAATTAATTATTAAAACATCAAATAATATAATAAAAATTAATAAAAGTAATCCATTAAATTATTTAATTATATCTTTTATTACATTTTCAATTATAATTTTTATCTTTATTTATTTAGATAGATTAAAAAAATCATATCACTGAAGATGATATATTAGGGAATTCCTTCTAAATATTATATATAGTGTAAATAACACATTAACTTTTCATGTTAAAAATATATTTTATATTATATCAGATAATAATTTAAGTAAAAATATTGACTTTGGGTGTCAAAAATCATTATTATGTTACCTGAGAATTAGAAGCTTATATAGCGTTGGTCTTGTAAATCAAAGAAAGGTATTACCCTAATTCTATGGAATATTTAATAATAATTGTATCTATTACACCAATTATTGCTGCCTTAAACTTAATTTTACATAAATCCCATTTTTTACAAGTTTTACTTTGTTTAGAGGTAATAACACTTAGTATATTATTATTTATATCTATTAGATATTTATCTATAAATATATCACCTTCAGTAATTAGAGTTGTAATTTTATCTTTTGGTGCATGTGAAGCAAGTTTAGGTCTTACCTTATTAGCATTAATAGTACGATCATTTGGAAGAGATAATATAAATAATATTTCTATAAGTAAATGTTAATAATTATTTTACCTTTAATCATAATATTAATTATAAACAAAAAAAATAATTTATGATCAAATATTATTTTTATTTTATTAATTTTATCTTTTATATTAATACCTTATTTTTATTACGAAAATTTATATATAATTAGAAAATGATCTATAATAGATAAATTATCTACCCCATTAATTATTCTAACTATATGAATTTCTAGTATAATAATTTTAGCTAGTTATAAAATTAATATACTAAAAAATAATGATAATATATTTATATTATATATTATAATTTTAAATTTAATTTTATGTTTATGTTTTATATCTTCAAATATTATCTTATTTTATATTTTATTTGAAGCTTCATTAATTCCAACAGCTATTTTAATTATAAAATGAGGATATCAACCAGAACGACTTCAAGCTAGATTATATTTAATTATATATACTGTTTTAGCATCACTACCAATATTAATTTGTTTAATATTAATTATAATTTATTCTGATAATATAAATTTTGCAGTTAGAGATAAATTTATATATCCATTTAATAATAAATACATGTGATTATTATGTATTATTGGATTTTTAGTAAAATTACCTATATACACAACACATTTATGATTACCTAAAGCTCATGTAGAAGCTCCAGTAGCAGGATCAATAATTCTTGCAGCTATCCTATTAAAATTAGGAGGATATGGATTATATCGTATAAGATATATATTCCCATGATTAAATAAATCTGTTTCTTCATTTATTATTAGATTATCTTTAATAGGAGGAATTATTACTAGAATTATTTGCTTACGACAATCAGACCTAAAATCTTTAATTGCTTATTCTTCTGTAAGTCATATAGGTTTATTAATTGCTGGAATAATGACATCAACTAAATGAGGTTTAATAGGATCTTTAGCTATAATAATTGCTCATGGATTAAGATCTTCAGCTTTATTTATTTTAGCTAATATAAATTATGATTTTATTATAAGACGTAGAATTTATTTATCAAAAGGTACTATTATTTTTGCTCCTATTATATCTATATGATGATTTCTATTTGCAATTATAAATATAGCTGCTCCACCATCAATTAACTTAATAAGAGAAATTATATTAATTACATCTATTACATCTATTTCTTATTTATCTATAATTCTTTTAGGTATTATTAGATTTTTAACTGCTGGATATTCTATATATATATATACATCTATTAATCATGCTAATTCAAGTAATTATGTTTTCATTTATCCTAGAACAATTAATAAAGATTTTACTTTATTGCTACTTCATATATTACCTATTATTTTAATTATTATAAAACCAGAATTAATTACCTAAAGGTATAGTTGAATAACAACATTAAATTGCAAACTTAAAAATATATATATAATATTACCTTTTAGTAAGATAAGCTAAAAAAGCTAGTGGGTTCATACCCCAAAAATGAATTAATTCTCTTACTAATAGTTTGATTCTAGCTAATTTATTAAATATTATTTTATGCTTCATGTAAAATTTATCTAAAAGTAAATAAAATTATTATAACATTTATGATTAATATAAATTACAGTAGTTAAAACTAATCAATATATTAAAGTATGAATTGGTAAAAATAATTATAGTCGGCAAAATTCGTGCCAGCAGCCGCGGTTAGACGATAGACATATAATAAAAAAAACTCTTAAAGATATAATATAAATACTAATAAGTTTAATTACAACACATATTGAACCAAATATATCAACAATAAATTATTACTTAAAACAAGGATTAGATACCCTTCTATTAATAACCTATTAAAAGAGTTGGAAAATACGAACAACAGTTTAAACACTAAAGAATTTGGCGGTGTTTTATTTAATTAGGGGAACCTGTCCCATAATCGATAACCCACGAAGTCCTTACCTAATTTTGAAACTCAGTTAGTGTACTGCCGTCTTAAGTATACCTTTATGAGAGTATACAATTAATTATATATAATAATACGTCAGGTCAAAGTGCAGCTTATAATTAGGTGGAGATGGGTTACAATCTTAATAAAGATACGGAAAAATATAATAAATTATATTTTAAAGGTGGACTTAATAGTAATTAAATAATAGTTTAATGAATATAACACTAAAACATGCACAAATCGCCCGTCACTCCTTAAAAGGATAAGTCGTAACATAGTAAATGTAACGGAAGTTGCATTTGTCAAACTATAGCATATAAATATTAATGCCTCTTATTTACACTAAGAAGAAAATTAAAATTTAGTTTGAATAAATTAAATAAAATCTTATTATTATTAATTAAAATTAAAGAATATAAATAAAAACTATAGTACTGCAAAGGAAATAATAATTAAATAAGTAGTAATATACGTACCTTGTGCATAATGGATTTACAAGATATAATATAAAATAAAATCCCGAATTCTTTACGAGCTTAATAATAATTGTTAAGAACTTATAAATAAATGTTGCAATATTTTTTAAAGATTATTATTAAGAGGCTACATACCAAACGCGTAAGAATATAGCTGGTTTCTATTAAAAACTATATATTAGAACATCTACTATAGAATGTAAAACAATAAAAGATAAGTTTTATTGTATAATTAATAAAAAATATAAATAATAAATTTAGTAGGCCTAATAACAGCCAACTTTTAATACTTTATAGTAATATAAAAATTATATATTTATAATTATAAATAATAAAAATAAATAGATATTAAAATAAATTAAAATTTTAATTAATTATGTAAATATTAGTATTAAATTAAATATATTAAAGGAACTCGGCAAATATTATTTCGACTGTTTAACAAAAACATTTCTTTTAGTAAATATTAAAAGTATATCCTGCCCAATGAAAATTTCAATGGCCGCGGTATCCTAACCGTGCAAAGGTAGCATAATAATTTGTCTATTAATTGTAGACTAGAATGAATGGATGAACGAAATAAATACTGTCTCTAATATATAAATAAAAATTATCTTTCAAGTGAAGAGACTTAAATAAAATTAAAAGACAGGAAGACCCTATTGAGCTTTACTTAAAATATAAATAAATTATATTATAGTTTGGTTGGGGTGACCTAGGAATATTTAACATCCTAAAAATAAAAGATATATAAATCTTAAATAGATCCAATATATGATCATTAAATTAAGTTACCATAGGGATAACAGGCTAATATTTTTTTAGAGTTCTTATTAACAAAAATGTTTGGCACCTCGATGTTGGCTTAGGGATACATTATGGTGCAGAAGCCATAAATGAAGGTTTGTTCAACCTATAAAACCCTACATGAGCTGAGTTCAGACCGGCGTAAGCCAGGTTAGATTCTATCTTTAATTAAAGTTTTGTTTTCAGTACGAAAGGACCTAAATAATACTATAATAGTAATTAAAATAATTATTTTTAATGGGTTGGCAGATAAATGCAAATAATTTAGAATTATTATATGAAGATTTTCACCTATTATGCAACTTAGTTTAATTAGAACAGTTAATTTGCATTTAACAAGTGAAAATATTCAGTAGCAGTTATTTGTTTAGGAAACAATAGATTTTGAAAGTCTTAAATAAATGTTCGATTCATTTAATAACTTAATATGATGGCAGAATAATGCATTAGGTTTAAACCCTAAATATGAATAAAATCTCATATTAATGTATATTAATATTTACCCTGGACCAATTGTAACTATTATTATTAGTATATTAATAGCCTTAATAGCTATAGCATTTTTTACTTTAATAGAACGTAAACTATTAGGTTATTTTCAAACACGAAAAGGACCAAATAAAGTTATATTTATAGGTTTACCTCAACCACTATCAGATGCAATAAAATTATTCTTAAAAGAACAAATAATTCAATATAATGCAAATAAATCTTTATTTATTATTGCACCAATATTAAGTTTATTATTAGCTTTAATATTATGATCTATTTACCCACATCAAAATACAACTTTTTGAATTCAATATGGAATTTTATATTTCTTATGTGTATCAGCAATAAATGTATATGCTACATTTATTGCTGGATGAAGATCAAATTCTAAATATGCTTTATTAGGAGCTTTTCGAGGTGTTGCTCAAACAATTTCATATGAAATTAGAATATCTATAATTTTATTATCTGCACTAATATTAACTATAACAATAGATATCTCTATTATTACTAATTATTTAGAATCAATATTATTATTTATACTAATACCAATTACTTTTCTTTGATTTATTTCTACGTTAGCAGAAACAAATCGTAGTCCTTTTGATTTTGCTGAAGGTGAATCAGAATTAGTATCTGGGTTTAATGTTGAATATGGATCAAGTATATTTGCACTTATTTTTATAGCCGAATATATAAATATTTTATTTATAAGAACATTAACAGCCGCTATCTTTATTACAAGAATTTTTAAATATTTATCTATATTTCAAATTATAGTTACTATAATATTAGCTACATTATTTGTTTGAATTCGTGCTTCATACCCACGAATACGTTATGATTGCTTAATAATATTAACATGAAAAACATTTTTACCTTTTTCTATTAGAATATTAATTATTTTATTACCTTTATGCTATTTAATCCAAATACCAATTAATATATATACAAATAATATTTATTCTATAGATAGAATAATTTTATTTATTTTTAAATATATAACAAATATTAGTTTATAGTACTAAGCCGGAATAACGGATAACATTGATGTCGTTAAATATGAATAATTTCTAGTACTTTAATTAGAGAGCTTGTATAAGCATTCGACTTTTAATCGAAAGAAAGTTAAAACTTCTAATTAATGTTAATTATAACAATATGTTTTATATTATCTCTTTTTATTCCTGCAATAGTTTATTATTTATCTGTAATATTATATATACGAGTAGAAAAAAACCGTAATAAAATAACTCCATTTGAATGTGGATTTGACCCTAATATACAAGCACGGATTCCATTTTCTACGCGATTTTTTTTATTAGCTGTTATTTTTATTGTATTTGATATTGAAATTGTATTATTAATACCAATACCAATTATTATTTCACATGAAATTTTAATGCCCCACATAAAAATTTTTTGCTTAATCTTAATAATTTTATTAATTGGTTTAATTCATGAATTATATGAAGGTGCACTAGATTGACTAAAATAGAAATTTAAGGTTAATAAAAAAGCTTCTAACTTTATTTAAGATGGTTCAATTCCATCAATTTCTTTATGATAAGAAAAAATTTATTATTTAATATACTATTTACCCCATCTACAATTTTAGCATCATTAATAATAGTCTCAGGAACAGGAATAGCTTTAACCTCATCTAACTGATTATTTGTATGAATTGGCTTAGAGATTAATATATTTAGATTTATTCCATTACTAATAAATTCAACTATAATTAAAAAATATGAGTCAGCAAGTAAATATTTATTAGTTCAAGTAATAGCTTCTATAATTATATTATATAGAAGATATATATTAAATATAACAGATGAGTTATTTATAAAAAATATTTATAGTAGAATATTGACTTTTAGTTTATTAATAAAATTAGGTGTATTTCCTGCTTATTATTGATTTCCATCTGTAATACAATCTTGTAATTGATTTGGTGGAATATTATTAGCTAGATGACAAAAATTAGCTCCAGCATTTATTTTAATAGCTAATATTTCATTAAATTATAATAATATTTTAATAGTTATTATAATTTTAATTAATACTACTATTAGTGGAATTATTGGTTCAAACCAAAGAGATATTAAAACAATTATAGCGTATTCTTCTATGAATCATATAGGATGATTTTTAATTCCATTTATATATAATATACCTAATCAATCTATATATTATTTAATTATATATTTAATAATATCTGTCCCTATTTTTATTGTTATAATAATATATTCATGTGATAACCCTAATAATAGAAATAATTTAACAGAAGTTAATCCTAATTTAAAAATTAGGTTATTACTTATATTTTTATCTTTAGGAGGTATACCACCTTTATCTGGATTTACTCCCAAACTTATAGTATTAATAATTTTAGTAAAAACAAATATTATATTTGCAGTAATTATAATAATTATTACATGCTTATCTTTATATTTTTATTTACGTTTAGCAATAAATTTATTATTTTCATTAATTAAAATAACTACATTTAATAAATTAAATAGATATATAATAACTTCAATTATTGTAAGATTTATATTAACACCACTTTTAATTTATTTTTAAATTATATAATATGCGCTGATTTTATTCAACTAACCATAAAGACATCGGAACATTATACCTAATTTTAGGTGCTTGAGCTGCTATAGTAGGTACTGCAATAAGAATTATTATTCGTATTGAACTAGCTCAACCAGGATCATTTTTAAATAATGATCAATTATATAATAGCATCATTACTGCTCATGGATTAATTATAATCTTCTTTATAGTAATACCTATTTTAATTGGGGGCTTTGGAAATTGATTAATTCCATTAATATTAGGAGCACCAGATATAGCATTTCCACGATTAAATAATTTAAGATTTTGATTATTACCACCATCAATAATTTTATTAGTTACTTCTGCTCTTGTAGAAAAAGGTGTAGGAACAGGATGAACAGTTTATCCTCCATTAGCTGCAAACTTAGCCCATTCTGGACCATCAGTAGATTTAGCTATTTTTTCTTTACATTTAGCAGGTGCTTCATCTATCTTAGGTTCATTAAATTTTATTACCACTATTATTAATATACGATGACAAGGTATAACATTAGAACGATTACCTTTATTTATTTGAGCTGTATTTATTACTGTAATTTTATTACTATTATCTCTACCTGTATTAGCTGCGGCTATTACAATATTATTAACAGATCGTAATTTAAACACATCATTTTTTGATCCTATAGGAGGAGGAGATCCAGTACTTTATCAACACTTATTCTGATTTTTTGGTCACCCTGAAGTATATATTTTAATTTTACCTGGATTTGGTGCAATTTCTCATATTGTAACTCATAACTCAAATAAATTAGAACCATTTGGTTCCTTAGGTATAGTATATGCTATAATTGGAATTGCAATTCTAGGGTTTATTGTATGAGCTCATCATATATTTACAGTAGGTATAGACGTAGATACTCGAGCATATTTTACAGCAGCAACAATAGTAATTGCTATTCCAACAGGTATTAAAGTATTTAGTTGATTAGCTACTATTTATGGATCTAAAATTAATTATACTCCATCTATAATATGAGCATTAGGATTTATTTTCCTATTTACTATAGGAGGATTAACTGGAATTGTATTAGCTAATTCTTCATTAGATGTAATACTACATGATACTTACTATGTAGTTGCACATTTTCATTATGTATTAAGAATAGGAGCAGTATTTGCTATCTTTGCTGCATTTAATCACTGATTTCCACTATTTACAGGATTAATATTAAATCCAAAAATTTCAATTGCTCAATTTATACTTATATTTCTTGGTGTAAATTTAACTTTCTTTCCACAACACTTTTTAGGTTTAAGTGGAATACCACGTCGATATTCAGATTATCCTGATACATTTATAAAATGAAATGTTTTATCATCGATTGGTTCAACTATATCTATAGTATCACTAATTTTATTTATTTATATACTATGAGAAGCTTTTTCAGCTCAGCATATATTAATCTCATCAAGTCATATATCTTCATCTATAGAATGATCTGATAATATTTTACCATTATCATTTCATAATCCAAATGAAACAGGTATACTAATAACATCTTTAAATGAAAGCAAATAAATTGCGCCTATCTGTTAATTAGGAGTAAGTTAATAAACTCATTTATATGCCTTATTGAGGTCAACTCTTACTACAAGACCCTGTATCACCTGTTATAGTTCAACTAATTCAATTTCATGACCATGTATTAATTATTTTATCTATAGTTATAACCATTATTTCATATATTGTACTAACTTTAATTACTAATAAATATACTAACCGAATAATTTATGAAGCACAAGAAATTGAAACTATTTGAACAATTTTACCTGCAATTGTTTTAATTTTTTTAGCTATACCATCAATTCGATTACTTTATATTATAGATGAATCTTTTAATCCTTATTTAACAATTAAAGCAATTGGACATCAATGATATTGATCTTACGAATATAGAGACTTTAATAATATTGAATTTGATTCTTATATAACTCCAAGAAATCAATTAAACATTGGAGATTATCGATTATTAGAAGTTGATAATCGATTAATTATACCTGCTAATTTAAATATTCGTATAATACTAACTGCTGCAGATGTAATTCATTCATGAGCTATTCCTTCATTAGGTGTAAAAATAGATGCTATTCCAGGTCGATTAAATCAAACTATATTTACTATTTTATTACCTGGAGTATATTATGGTCAATGTTCTGAAATTTGTGGTGTAAATCATAGATTTATACCTATTGCAGTAGAAGCAATTAATCATAATGATTTTATTAAATGATTAAAATCACAATAAGACTTTAGTTAAAAATATAACAGTAGTCTGTCAGTCTACAATCACAAATAAATGTAAGTCTTAATGCCACATCTTTCTCCAATATCATGAATATATTCTATAATTATTATCTGATTTTGTATATTTATACTTGTTACAAATATATGATGATTTTCAATAAAACCTATATCACCTATTATTAAAAATAATAATAATATAAAAAAAAATATAATTTGAAATTGATAACAAGATGGTTGAAATAATAAACGATAAACTGTAAATTTATTTATGAGTTAATCCTCTCTTGTAATTAAATTATATGATATTAGTATATAAAGTACGTCTTCCTTCCAAGTTGAAAGTTTAAATTAAATATCATATTGATTCGACAACCTTTTCATTTAGTAGAACCAAGACCATGACCATTAACTTCTGCTATTAGAGCATTATTTTTAACTATAGGACTTGCTATATGATTTCATAATAAAGGTAATATTTGCCTTTATTTAGGTATAATATTAATTTTAATTTCAATATATATATGATGACGAGATATTACACGAGAAGCTACTATAACAGGAAATCATACATCATATGTAGTAAAAGGCTTACGACTAGGAATACTACTATTTATTACATCAGAAATTTGTTTTTTCTTTGGATTTTTTTGAAGGTTCTTTCACAGTAGATTAGTACCAACAAATGAACTAGGTTGTATTTGACCTCCTATAGGAATTACACCTTTAAATACATATAGAGTACCACTACTAAATACAATTATTTTACTATCTTCTGGTATAACAGTAACATGAACTCACCATAATATAATAGAAAGTAAACAAAAATCTACTATACAAGCATTACTAATTACAGTTATTTTAGGACTATATTTTACATTTTTGCAGGCAGGAGAATACTCTTCAGCCTCATTTTCTATCGCAGATAGAATTTATGGTACTACATTTTTTGTAACAACAGGATTTCATGGCGCACATGTAATTATTGGTTCAATTTTCTTATTAGTATGTTTAATTCGTATAATAAAAAATCAATTTTCTAGGACACATCATTTTGGATTTGAAGCAGCCGCATGATATTGACATTTTGTAGATGTAGTATGAATTTGCTTATTTATTAGAATATATTGATGAGGATCATTATTTTTTAGTGTACGGAACACATAAACCTTTGAAGTTTAAATAATAAGTTCAATTCTTATATTAATATATGTCCTTAACTATTATAATTAATATATTAATATCAAGATTATTAACAATAATAATTTTAAATAATCCACTTACAATAATTCTAAATATCTTATTAATAGCTTTATTAACATCATGAATTTATGGATTTATTCTAAGTTCTTGATATTCATTTTTAATTTTTTTAATTTATGTAGGCGGAATACTAGTAATATTTGCTTATTTCGTTGCACTTACCCCAAATCAAATATTAAAAATTAAATTATATTTTTTAACATTTAATATAACTTTTTTATTATTAATAATACCATTTATTTTATGGGGAAAAACACTAATTGTAAAAAATTTTCATTACTTTGATTCAATAGAACTATACTCATCTCTTAATCTTTTATTAGTGTTTATAATTATTTTATTATTATTAGCTATCATATTATTAGTAGTAAAAATAATTAATACTTCAAAAGGACCTCTACGACCATATTTATATGTATAAACCATATCGAACATTACATCCATTAATCAAAGTAATAAATAATGCTATAATTGATTTACCTGCACCTAATAATATTTCAATTTGATGAAATTATGGATCTTTATTAGGTATAACATTAACAATTCAAATTATTACAGGAATTTTTTTATCTATACATTATGTTCCTAATATCGAAATAGCATTTTCTTCCGTAGTACATATTACACGAGATGTAGAATATGGATGACTTATACGATACCTACATGCTAATGGAGGATCAATATTTTTCTTATTTACGTATCTTCATATTGGACGAGGAATTTATTACTCTTCATTTACTATAATAGAAACATGAAATATTGGGGTAACACTTTATATTATAATTATAGCTACTGCATTTATAGGATATGTATTACCTTGAGGTCAAATAAGATTTTGAGGTGCCACTGTTATTACAAATTTGTTATCAACTATTCCATATATAGGTAAAATACTAGTAGAATGAATTTGGGGTGGATTTGCAGTAGACAATGCTACATTAAATCGATTTTTTTCCTTTCATTTTATTCTTCCTTTTATAATAGTAGCCATAGTAGTATTACATTTACTTTTCTTACACCAAACCGGATCAAATAATCCATTAGGTATTAATAGAGATTCAGATCGAATTCCATTTCACCCTTACTATACTATTAAAGATTCTCTAGGATTCTCAATTTCTATTTCATTATTTTTAATATTAGTTTTATTTAATCCTAATCTATTTAGTGACCCAGAAAATTTTCTGATATCTAGATCATCTGTTACCCCACTACACATTAAACCAGAATGATATTTTTTATGAATTTATGCTATTCTACGATCAGTACCAAATAAATTGGGAGGGGTAGTAGCAGCTTTTTCTGGAATTTTGATTATATATTTATTACCTATTACAAATTACATAAAAAAAAACTCTATAAATTTTTATCCTATAAATAAAATATTTTTTTGATTATTTATTTCTTCATTTATAATTTTAACATGAATTGGTGGACGACCAGTAGAAGAACCTTTCATTATTATTGGACAAATTGGAACAATTACATATTTTTCATTTTTCGTTATCCACCCTATTTTATCATATATTTCAGATTATACAATAAAATAAGATTTTAAGTTATATAAACTAAAAACCTTCAAAGTTTTATAAGGTATTTACCAAATCTTGAATGTTAATAGATATTTTTTCCTCTTTTGATAGATATGAATTTAATTCTTTTTCCCTAATTAAAAATCCAATTATTTTAATATCTATAATTATTTTAATTTTAATAATAATATCATCTATATGGTTATCAAGAAATCGTATAAATTCATCTATAATTCCAATGATCAATTTAATTTTCAATCAACTTAGACGAACTAAAAGAACTACTATTAAAGGATATAGAATTATAGTATCTATATTATTTATTTTAATTATCTTTATCAATTTAATAGGAATAATTCCTTATTCGTTCAGAATTTCAACACATTTAATTTTAACCTTATCTTTAGGATTACCAATATGAATATCTATTATTTCTTCTAGATTATATAATAATAAAAAAGAATTTATTGCTAGATTATTACCAGATGGTGCACCAGACTGATTAAATCCATTCCTTACTCTAATTGAGACAATTAGAATCATAGTACGACCATTAACACTATCTTTCCGATTAGCAGCTAATATAAGAGCTGGACATATTGTTCTAAGATTATTAGGTATTTATTTATCCGTAGCAATAAATTCATCATTTATTAATTCAACTATTTTATTTTTACTATCAACAGGTTATATTTTATTTGAGTTAGCTATTTGTTTAATTCAATCTTATATTTTTTGTTTATTATTATCTCTATATACTGATAATCATACAAGTAATCATTAAACAACAGCAAAATTGCATTTCGATTTCGACTCGAAAAGAGGATAAAATTAATCCGTTGTTTATAATAAATAACATAATTTAACATTTCTAAA